GTCTATAAATTATACGTCCCCTGGTTGAATCATAACGACTCATTTCGATTTTGACTCTATCTCCGGGTAATATACGTATAAAACTGCGCCGGATTCTCCCTGAAATATAACCTAGAATTAGATCTTCATTATCTAATCGAACTCGGAACATACCGTTGGGTAGTGATTCAGTAATTAAACCCTCATGAATCAATTTCTGTTCTTTCATTCCAAGGAACCCCCTTTAAGTATTAACTAATAGAGGAAGAGTTCTATAATTAACTTCTCCTCTCTATTTTACAAATAGTAAGTTCAATAGAAATTTAGGGTATCCTAGGAGAATTACCATATATAACACAAAATTTCTCCTCCAATTTTTTCTAATCGAGCTTCTCGATCTGTTATTATACCTCGAGAAGTAGAAAGGATTACAATTCCCATTCCACCTAAAATCTTAGGAATTTGTTGATAGTTGGAATATATTCGTAGACCAGGTCGGCTGATACGCTTTAAATTTATTTTCTTACCTTTCCTAGTCTTTCTATGTCGTAAGGTTGAAACCAAGAAATTTTTTTGACTTTCTTGATGTTTTCGAACGTTTTCAATAAAACCTTCTCGTAAAAGTATTTTCACAATGTTTTTAGTTATATTAGTAGATACTATTTTAACTCTTCCCTTTTGATCTATGTCAGCATTTCTTATAGAAGTTATTATATCGGCAATAATGTCCCTACCCATGACGAACTATAGTTATTGGTGCCCCTTAATTTTGATATAGTCAACATGCTTCTTTTTTGTTTTATTTTTTATTGAATTCTTTTTTTTTTAATTATTCTATATTCTCAAAAATTATTAGAAATTTCAAATATATACATGAGACACACACAATCTATTAATCGGATCTATTTCAGATATTCTAATATTCTATTCTATATATAGATAGAAAGATAGGATATATCCTATTTTCATCTATAATACTTCGGGTGCTAATGAAACTATTTTAGGAAAATTCAACTGTCGCAATTCTCGAGCAATTGCACCAAAAATTCGAGTTCCTTTTGGATTTCCTTCTTGATCAATGATAACCGCTGCATTGTCATCATATCGTATTATCATGCCGTTGTCACGTTTGAGTTCTTTACATGTGCGTACAATCACAGCTCTAATTATTTCTGATCTTTCTAAAGGCATATTGGGCACTGCTTCTTTGATTACAGCAACAATAACATCGCCAAGATGAGCATATCGGTGATTACCAGTTCCTATGATTCGAATACACATTAATTTTTGAGCTCCACTGTTATCCGCTACATTCAAAAGGGTCTGAGGTTGAATCATATCATTTTTATTTTAATCTCTTATTTCAAGATAATGGAAAAAAGAAATATTGTCTGTCCAGAGATAAAGAAATCCGTAGTTGTTTTTTTATTCTTAATACTTTTTCTTATTTTACTTTTGTTTACCTATCCTGAAATAACAAATTGAGTTCGTATAGGCATTTTGCATGCTGCTATTTCCATAGCAGCTTTGGCTACAGCTTCAGATACTCCACTCATTTCATAAATTATTCGGCCCGGTTTAACAACGGATACCCAATATTCGGGGGATCCTTTGCCCGAACCCATACGTGTTTCTGTAGGTCTTACAGTAACAGGTTTGTCGGGAAAGATACGTACCCATATCTTTCCACCACGACGCGCATATCGTGTCATTGCTCTTCGCCCTGCTTCTATTTGTCTAGCTGTGATCCAAGCAGGTTCAAGTGCCTGAAGAGCGTATCTACCAAAACAAATATGATTGCCTCGGCAAGATATTCCCTTCATTCTACCTCTATGTTGTTTACGAAATCTGGTTCTTTTAGGGTTATAGTTGATGGTTGTTTCTGAATTCCATCTCTACTGCAGAGCCGGACATGAGAATTTCTTCTCATCCAGCTCCTCGCGAATGAAATGATTCAATAAAATTACATATTTCTATGTAATATGTAATTTTATTCTATCAAAAGACAAAAGAAAGAATATACTAATTTTTTTTATATTGAATTTGTTACATAGGTAGGCTGTATATATAACTAGATAACTAGGCGTGTTTTTTTATATTTTATATTATAGATAAAATAGATAAAAAGAATGCTTCTTTCTTTTAGCAAAATCTCTAAAGTCTTTTTCTTTACCTCTATTTAATCACGCCAATAGTCATCCAATAAATGAAACAAAAAGAAAGAAAGGTTTCGCGGGCGAATATTAACTCTTTTATCCTTCATTTGTAGGGTCAATTCATGACCATTCAGAAGAAATCCATTTTTTCTTGGTTCATTCCGCCATCCTACCCAATGAATCCTTAGGATTGATTCGTTTTCAAGAAAATCCTATGTAATCACAGGTTCCATCGTTCCCATAACTTCTCTATTAATACTTAGGCCTGAACTCTGCAATGGAGCTCTCAACAGAATCTGTTATTTGTTTCCGAGTCAATCTCCTCAGTTTTTCTTAACCCGAAGCTCAATTAAATTTTTCTCTATTTTCTATTATTTAGATTCTTTATTTTTCTATCTTAATTACATACTTACATATATAATAGACTATATTATCCATATTGATTAGATTCTTTATATTATTATTTTATTAGATTTGTATTGTATAATTAGATTTGTATTGTATATTAATGTTGATGCTTTATAACACTGCCTTTTTTATGGGATAATTCTTCATAAACCATACATATGGGAATCATATATCATTTAATATCATTTAGATCTTTATTCTCTCTTTCTATCACCCTTCCTTTTTCCACATCCCTTTTTTTTTCACAATTCAGAATCAGATTTCTTTTTTATGAAAAGGATTTCAGTTGCTACAACTATATGATTGATTCAGTCATATAGTAACTGTTTCTTGGGATCTCGACAATACGAAGCAATAAGTTGGTTATGAGTTTTGAGTTTCTTTAGTTTTGATAGTTATTAAGTTTATAGTGTGGTCAACCTATTTTTCTTTTCAGTCTCAATTCTCAATTCTAAAGAAAAAACTAACGAGTCACACACTGAGCATAGCAATTATACTAAAATTTAAATTAAATTTAAATAAAGGGTAAATCAAATTTTTATTAAACCTTATAGAATTCTAATTGTTCGTTTTTCTTTGATTAAGAAAAAAAATAAGAAAATATTTTCTAAAATTTCTCTATTGATGAGCATAATGGCGAGATAAAGAAAGTTCCATTATTCTTATTTTCTTATTCTTTGTTTACAAATATCCAAATTTTGATACCTAAGATTCCATAAATAGTTCTAACTGTATGGGAACAGTGATCAATTTTAGCGCGAATTGTTTGTAGGGGAACCCTGCCTTCTCTGATCCATTCGACACGTGCAATCTCTTTTCCGTCGATACGTCCTGCAATTTGCACTTGAATTCCTTTTGTACCGGTTTGTTCAGTTAATTCAATAGCTTTTTTCATTGCCTTTCGAAATGAGACTCTATTTTTTAATTGTAAAGCTATATATTCTGCGAGAATATTAGGTTGTCCGTAAGGTTTTTCAATTCTTGTGATAGCAATGTTGAGTCTCCGGTTTACAGAATGAAACTCTTTTTGTACATTCATCTGTAATTCTTCAACTCCCCGTGTTCGTCCTTCTATTAATAAATTGGGAAATCCAATATAGATTATGACCTGAATCAAATCTATTCTTTTTTGAATTACTATATAAGCAATTCCTTCGAAACCTGAGGATATTTTCTTATTTTTTTTTACATAGTCCTTAATACAATTACGTATTCTTTCATCTTCTTGTAGACCCATGGAAAAATTTTTTGGTTTTGCGAACCAAAAAGAATGATGACTCTGAGTTGTTCCAAGTCTGAAACCAAGTGGATTTATTTTTTGTCCCATATTTTTCTATTATTTTTCCATCCATTTTTTTCTAAATAGGAATCTAAATCTTATATTTTTCTTTTAAAAAAATCTTTATATGACAAGTGGTTTTTTTTATCAGATAACTACGTCCTCGAGCCTGGGGTTTTAACTTTTTCACAATAGTACCTCTATTGACTTCAGCTTTACTAATAAATAAATCAACTTCATTCAAACCCATATTATGACTAGCATTTGCTGCTGCAGAATAAACTAATTTTAAGATTGGATAAGATGCCCTATAAGGCATTAGTTCTAGTATCATGAGTGCTTCCTCATAAGAACGTCCACGAATCTGATCAATTACTCTTCGTGCTTTGAAAACAGACATACATATATTTTGAGCTAAAACTTTTGCTTCTCTATTTTCGTTCTTTATCATAAAAGTTTTCCCCCGCCAATGAATGATAAGTGCCTAGGTGAAGTATAGTATAAGATAAGTCAGAAAAGTCTAAGTCTTATTAGTCTACTCTAAAAAGAAAAGAAATATACCTATACTCTTACTATAAGATAAAAGATAAAGACTCTTAAGTCTAAAAACTATTAAGATAAGGCTTTTCTTTTCATATGAATACTTAGTAGAACGACTAACGACGAGATTTATTATCGTTTCTCGCGTGTCTCACGAAAGTTAGAGTAGGTGCGAATTCTCCCAATTTGTGACCGACCATACGATCTGTGATATAAATAGGTAAATGTTCCTTTCCATTATGAATAGCGATTGTATGGCCAATCATTGTGGGTATAATGGTAGATGCCCGAGACCAAGTCACTATGATTTCTTTCTCCTCCCTCCTGTTGAGTTTTTCAATTCTTCCCAATAAATGATTAGCTACAAAAGGATTTTTTTTTAGTGAACGTGTCACGGCTGATTACTCCTTTTTTTACATTTTTTAAATTGGCATTCTATGTCCAATATCTCGATCTTAATCTGAAGTCTAATGATGAATGGAAAAAAGAGAAAATCCTTTAGCTAGATAAGGGAAGGGGCGGATGTAGCCAAGTGGATCAAGGCAGTGGATTGTGAATCCACCATGCGCGGGTTCAATTCCCGTCGTTCGCCCATCACATTATTTCCAATTCCAAAGATTCGATTTTCAATGTTCCTA